CTACTTGACTTTCAGCTTATTCCCAAATCAAAGCTACTTGCTTATAAGAGAAGAGCAAGGTGCGTAGCTGGCTTGTTAAAGCATGGAAAGGTATCCAGAAAGCACAGTAACAGCTATAGCTAGTAAGCTAGTATACACGCATTTGCCCGATTGCTTTAACAGACGCGTTACCTCCTGGTTCCCACCTGTCCTGTCCAAAAACTAAGGAACTCCTCTGAAAAGTCGATTTGCTAGATCAGAACGTGAACTCTGAGAATAGGGGTATACAAGTGAACCACCTAGAATCGATCCATGACCGCTAAACTAAAGAAAGGAGTCCTTTACCAAGTAAGCTAGGCAACCTTACCCGCCTCAACCGATCTTAGCTCGGACATGCCAACAGCCAATACTTACTCTTTTCCCTGGGACAGCTAATAAAAACTAATACGGCCCCTTCTCAAAGAGACTGCCCTTAGGACTCTATTAAGTGAAGTCATTTAACAGCGGATAGACACAAGTTATGACAACCCTCACACGAGGGCCAAAAAGAAAGCTTTCGTTAAGATAATTCGCCCATACAATAGAACAAGGAGAGCAATCAACGCTATGGCTACTTTAGGACAATTCCCGCCTTAGGGACCCCTACCGTGACAACAGCTACTACGCATCCCACATCAGATAATGCTATCGACGAAACAACCCTTTATCCAATCCAGCCGATTCCGAATCGACCAATTCCGGGATCTTTTGCAGCGAAGGCCTGTCATCGAATTCTTCAAACCTGGGGCATGTCGATCCTGAATGAAACTAAAGATCATTGATCCTACTATCAAGAAATCCGTCATACAAAGGCCTAACTCTGGCTCTCTCTACGGGTGGAAGGAAGGGCAACAGCCTTGTCAAGGCGCGGGCCAAGCCCACTCAAAGTGAAGCGATTTATACCGAGCAAGAACCTGCACTAGAATAGGAAAAGCCAGACATTCCTTCTTTTCAGAATTCCAGTCCTGCGGGCCTGCCCGAACTGCCAGTGATTTAAACAAAGACGCGGGTGCGAGTCTTCCTCGGTTGAAGTAAAAAAAGTCCTCCTCCTTTATCTTATTCCTACCATCCGGGGCGAAAGGATGAGACGGAATAGCGTGTCATTTCGGAACCGTTCATAAGCTTTCCCTTGACTAATCTAAAAGTAAAGGCAGCTATCTGGATAATTTTGGGCCGAAGGCATCACAAGATCGAGAGGAGCCATCTTGATTCGGACTAGAGGAGGAAGGAACCTGAGCCCGTAGGTGTAGGAATCAATCCACTGTCTCGTTGCCAATTAGAGTAGAGCCAAAGGCAGCTATCGCGATGAATTGTTACAAAGTGTCCCTCCTTCTGGCGAAGCTTCTAGAAGGCCGATCACTACATAGAGAGATCCATATACCAGTCATGAGCGAGAGCGAAGCCTAGAGAGGCGGAAGCAGTAGCTTCTAGGACGAATCCTCAAGCCACTGTGATGATGCTTGGGGGAGGTATGTGTATGTATTTTAGAGATTGGAAGCTTGGTTCTGTGTCTGCATTTCGTTGATAATAATAGAGAGGCTTACAATTGGTGTTGTTCAACCTTGACAGGTACATGGGGCTGCAGATTCTTAGAGAAAGAACAAGGCATTTCAATTCTCATATTTGACTCAGCTTTCAGATTGCTGGCTTGGGAGGATGTCTGTACGCCTAAAGGGAGGATTAGGCATTCGTCAAATGAATCAAGTGAATGAGGCCCTGCTCGACGCTTGGAGAGACTCTGTATCGACTGAATCGTATTGGGCGAAAATATGCTCATCAAAGTACAGGCATAACAACCAGGACAGATCTTGTATTAATCTACTATAACTATAGGATAGAAGGATAGAGTCCAAGGAACCTAAAAAACTCGAAGAAGAGCGACAAGTTCTCGAACAAACAGCGGGAGAAGCAGACTGAGCCTGTTACATTGATAAAAGGCAGTCCTATGATCACCATCTTCAAAAAGAAAAAGGACACATACTACGACCAGTAAGCTCAGCACGAGTATCGACCTACTGAGGCAATGACCATGCACCTAAAGCCACTTTACATAAAAGTGCATATTGAAGGAGTCTTGGTCGATGGAGGGGCTGCGCTTCTTTGTTCGCTAGGCTTTCGCGCTAATCATGAATCCTTAGCTTGGTTCCCGGCTTTGAATTCGCGCTAAAGCTTAGCCCCGTCTGCGGTTGACAACTTAAACCCTTTTGCCCATATTGGCCTTCACTCAAAACGATCGGTTCGAGTCTGCTGCTGCAATTGGCAATGAATTGGATAAGCGGTGGCCTTCTTTTCTTTTCAAAACTAATACCACCTCTTTTTAAGAAATATCTTAAGAGAAGAAAGGCATTCTATCCCCTTTGTGTCTTTCTTCTAGGCGGAGCTCCCGCCATCTAGCATTGTGGTTTGGAATCGATTCTTTATCAATAGCCCACCCTTTCTTTGAACCTTGTCAATGATCGAACTTAAATTAAAGATATGAACT